ATTCGATCTTACGACCTAATTTATTTGATTAATGGATCAACAACCAAACCACCAATTTTATGAAAAAGGAGCGTGGTCTTATTCAAATTCAAAGCGCTTCGTAATCTTCAACCAGTTCTGTGCTTCAATATAATTTCCCGGAGTAAGCGCTATAGCTTGTTTCCAATACTCAGCAGCTTGATCAAACCAAGCTTCCGCAATTTCCGAATCACCCTGTAGAATGGCCTGTTCTCCTCGGTCGGAATAGGCAGTTCCTTCCCCTAGAACCGTACTTGAGAGTTTCCTACCTCATACGGCTCAGAAATTGCTATCTTAATTTCCCCTATCTTAACTCAATTCGATTTCTCAAAAATCGATCCAATTTGTTCTTGGGTTAAGCAGAAGAAGTTAATTACCTAAGTTTCAAACCCTAATTTTGATCAAAAATTAGTTTGATCTTTTTTCCCACCTTCAGAAGAATGAGGCATAGATAGATCTATAGCCTTCGTTCGAATTTTCTGAAAGGTAACTATCCCGGTTTCATATATGAAATCTCTATAGAATCCTTGAAAAAGACTTTTTCCCATAAGAAAGAAAAAAGAACTTACTATCTTTGGGATCTGATACTACACCGCTGCTTAATCCCTTAGTGGATCGGCTCTATTACATAAGCGGATTCCTAAATTTTGCCCCATATCATGGGAAAAGTAAGCAGTTTTTTTTAGTTGTATCGACCGAGTCGCTCACTAATTGATCTTTACGGTGCTTTCTCTATCAATTTGAGAAACTTTATCCATAGAGTAGTAGTATAGGCCATACTTTCTTCCTTTTTTGATTCTCGTGAAGTGTCCTTCTTTCCTACAGCTGATAGGGAAAAATCGTTGTTTTGACGATCCCTATGTAGAAAGCCCTTTTTCTAGTAAATACTAGAAAATTTGATCCTTCCTTTTTGATCTTTCTATAGTGGAGATAGTCGCACGTAATGACAGATCACGGCCATATTATTAAAAGCTTGCGGTAAGAAGGGATTTCGTTCTAGTGCCCGGAAATAATATTCCAAAGCCTTTGTATGCTCTCCATTGCTTGTGTGTATAAGGCCTATGTTATAGAGTATATAACTTCGATCGTAGGGATCAATTTCTAGTCGCGTAGCTTCATAATAATTCTGCAAAGCTTCCGCATAATTTCCTTCGGATTGAGCCAACATCCGTTACGGTCGTTCATTCTATTCAAAAAATCTCCGTTCCAAAACCGTACATGAGGTTTTCATCTCATACGGCTCCTCCCTTCTGTACATAGTACTAATGCGAAAAAATCTATAGAATCAAAATAGAATTAGTCCCGTCTCATTATGGACCGAAAGGGGCTGGTATTTTTCCAAGAAATCTCTAGCCAACCTTCCCGCAAGAGGTTTTTCTTAACACCAATGAATTCTATTAATGCTAGAGGAAAACGATAGCTCTAAGAATTTCTTTGTTCTCAACGCCTCCTATTTAGAGGAATTAGCCACTTCAACGATCTTTGATGGTTATAGGGGTATCCAAAGTACAAACCTGATGGTTGTTTGTTATCCCAACCATTCTTCCCAGCCCTGATACCGATCAGGAAAGGGTTAATTTCTAACAAAGTTTTTCTCTTGTTGATTCCTATTTCTAGGTGTAGTGCTTTTCTCCCCTATGCTGCCTATTTGGTACTAGTAGAGTAGGATTGGCCTGTAATCCATAACCTATCCTGTAGGGTATAACCTTTCGCTCAATACTCAAATCTACAATTGAAGCATCTGAGGCCGCATCAATCGAGGATACACGACAGAAGGAATTGTTAGTTCACCTCACCTTCCCCAAGCGTGGGTTTGCTTTACTAATTTTGTTCTCTCTATGCGAACCCCCTCTCTTTCTCATAAGACTGAGGTGGAGGTAGGGCTAAAAAAAAAGAGTCAAATCGCACCATCTCTATAATAAGTAAATGCCTTTTTTTCCCCTGAGGTTGTCGGAATTATTCGCAATAAAATATTGGCTACAATTGAGGAGGTCTTATCAATGAAATTTCCATTTCCACGGGATCTAGGCATAATTCCCAACCCATTCTATATAGAATTGTTTTCATTCCTTCACAAAATAACATAAAAACAAACACATTGGATTCTTATAAATTGATCGATCCATATACTCTAAATCCATATGCTCTAAATGGATAAAAGAGGTATGTATTTTCCGCTCAGCTCAAATTGTATCCTTTTCCTTCTGTTTGGACAAGAAGAGATATGAAATATTTGACTAAGACTGGATTTCATTCCACTTTCCTATTTCTCAACAACAAGTTCTCTCATCAGCTATTTCGTGTTTTCAAAGTCATTAATTGTCTCATACCCTATTTTCGATTTTGATAGTATGGCGTAGCGTACCTTATGCAAACAGAATTTTAAGGTTTCTTCATTTTTTTATGCAATAAGAAGAATTCTTCCATTCTCTTTTTCTTTGGTTTTTGGAAAACACAAACTAAAACTTTTCTAGGGAACGGAATTTCTAGTAAAAAAATCCTGGATCCTTCCGCTTAGATGAAAAGTAATTTTTCCAACAGAACTATGGAACCCCCCAACGGTTGCGGTTGTACCTGTACTGCAGGAATAGAAAAACTCGCTATTCACTCAGTTTATTTTCCATATAATAAGATTATGTAGGAGAGATGGCCGAGCGGTTCAAGGCGTAGCATTGGAACTGCTATGTAGACTTTTGTTTACCGAGGGTTCGAATCCCTCTCTTTCCGTTTCTCTTAATTCATCAACGTTAACGATCACAATGTATCAAATCAAATAACAATTTATTCCAGCAATAAGACCCTTTTTAATAGAAATTCTCTATAGCAAATTACTGTGGTATATAAAATACACATAGAGGAAAGAACAAAAAAGAAAAAGGGTCCTAGGGTTAATTCATTTCTGCTAGTTAAATGGGAAAATCTAAATTAAGGGCCTTAGGTTGATTGAGTTCGGGGAAAGGGGAAGGGGAAGAAAATTCTATGAACCTTTCCTTTTTTCGTTAAGTTCAAGTCTGACGAGAGTAATATTCTACAACTAACAACTCATTTATTTTGAGACCGACCCACTTCCTATCTAGGATTTTATTTACGAGTCCTTTATATTCCAATGTGTCAATCGTCAAATGCTTTGGCAATTTCCCCGGGTCGGATGAAGCAATAGAATTTTGAACCAGACCTTTTGATCTTTGGTTATCTTTCGTAGTAATAATATCTCGGGGTTTGCAACGAAAACTTGGTATATTGACTATACGACCATTAACTAAAATATGTCTATGGTTGACTAATTGGCGGGCCGCAGGAATGGTTGAAGCCATACCCAATCGAAAAAGGATATTATCCAAACGCATTTCAAGTAATTGTAGTAAAACCTGACCTGTTGACCTTTTTGCTTTTCCAGCGATATATACATATCTAAGTAATTGCCGTTCTGTCAGACCATAATGAAAACGCAATTTCTGTTTTTCTTGAAGACGAATACGATATTGCTCTTTTTTCCCAGAATGGAATTTCTTTTTCGGATTACTTCCGGATTTAGGTGTTTTTCTAGTGAGTCCTGGTAAAGCTCCCAGACGGCGTATTTTTTTTAAACGAGGTCCTCGATAACGGGACATGAAGACTCCTTTTTTATTTTATTGAAATTTCATTTTACACAATTAATTTCATTGTATTTACATTACAGAATACACCGAAATTAAAACTGAATTAAACTAAAGGATAAACAGAGTAAAATCAACTAAAGTACCACAAAAAATGGAATTTTATCAACATCTGAATTTTTAGTATATATATTATTTATTTTATTGTTTTGTATCTAGCAAAATTGTAAGGTAGAACAACATAAAAGATCCTGGATTCTCCTTTTAATTCGGAGAAAAAAGAAATTCTTGTTCGTGGAACATCGATAGAGAAAAAGCCGACTATCGGATTTGAACCGATGACCCTCGCATTACAAATGCGATGCTCTAACCTCTGAGCTAAGTGGGCTTACATAGCAGAAATAGTGTAACAAATAAAAATAGGTTATAGTATAGAAGATCCGTAAAATATGCGATTTTAGTTATTAATCTTAGCTATTAACTAGTTCGAAATTTGAAGTTCTACTTATAAAAAAAACTAGAACTTATTATTCTTAAAGATAAAGTTAACTTGATATGCTTAACTAGAGGATATCCTTAAATAAAATTATAGAATTTATTGAACTTTCTTTTTATTTCTCTAATTGTATTTTAGATATTTTCAATTTGATATGGCTCGGACGAATAATCTAATACATAGAAAAGAATAATCATAATATATATATGAAAGATATAATAAATAAAAAATACGAATTTCTTGGTATTTTCATTCGATTATTATAGACATTTTTTGATATATATATATATTTTTTTTGCAAATAATTTGATGATTAATATTTCACTAAGGAGAACATAGAATCATAGCAAATAAAATTGCTAAATTCTGATTAGAAAAAAAAAGAATCAATATCAAGCGTTATAGTATGATTTGGAATACTCTAAAAAAGGAAGGCGGTAGGTGGGGGAGAGAAAAACTTTGGGATATATCGATTTGGATTGAATTGCAAATACATCAACGATAGAATCAATTCAATTCTGAATTGCAATAAGCAAGCGGGGTCTCTCAAATAGAGTCGAACTGGTAGACTACGTCGAGTGATGAATTCAACGATTCCAAAAAAAACTAAGAAATGGATGAAATTACACAAGGAATCCAGGTCTCAAAGAAAAGGAAAATGGGGATATGGCGAAATCGGTAGACGCTACGGACTTGATTGTATTGAGCCTTGGTATGGAAACCTGCTAAGTGGTAACTTCCAAATTCAGAGAAACCCTGGAATTAAAAAAGGGCAATCCTGAGCCAAATCCTTGTTTTGAGAAAACAAGTGGTTCTCGAACTAGAATCCAAAGGAAAAGGATAGGTGCAGAGACTCAATGGAAGCTGTTCTAACGAATCGAGTTAATTAC